TCGGGAAGATGTTGATCGTAAATAATAGGATTGTTTACGAAGAAAAACGAATACAAATTCATATTCAGATACATAAGAATTATACAGGATCCGGAATAGTCTTTTATTTTCTTTTGAAAAAACGGAAATAGATTTAGTCGGAGTAATCAAATTATTCCAATTATGAAATTCATGGAGAAATAATCGCAAAAAATGCAAAGAGGGAACATCTTGGATCCAGCATTGAAGGATTTGAACTAAGATTTCTAGATGAATAGGATAGGGTATTAGTATATCTAGGACATAATTGAAATGCGACAATTTGTCCTCTAGAAAGGGAAATATTGAATGAATAGATCGTAAATTCTGAGATTTGGGTATTTCTTCGGAGGAAGGTACTAATCGAAGCGAGAATGGAATTTCCACAATGACTGCAAAACCTTCTGATACCATTTGAGAATCAAAATTCGAATAAAAAGAATTGTTGTGCCCAACGAATCGATTTTGGTTAAAGTCATTCATTGAATAAATCAATGAATTCTGTTGATACATTCGAGTAATTAAACGTTTTACAAGTACGGAACTGGATTTATTGTCATAACCTAAACCCACAATTTCCATGGGTTCGTAAAAAATCGAACTATTTATATTTAACCCATGATCATGAGCAAGTGTGTAAATATACTCTTGAAATATAAGCGGATATAGGAAGTTTTGTTGCCGAGATCCATCTTTTTCTAAATATCCTTGTAATTCTTCCATTTCAATTTCTCTATTTAAAACGGAGACAGGGGGGCGTGTCTTGGGTTATCAAATGATACATAGTGCAATATAATATGGTCAGAACAGGGTATAGATTATGTATATACTATAATAGATAGTATACTATCTACTCAGTATAAATCAAAAAATATACCCCGAGACGGGGAGTCCAATCAACAGATCTCTTTCCTATCTTTTTATCTCCAATTGGAATTGGTTTATGTTTATTATAATAAACAGAGGGTCCAAGATCCTTTATTTTTGCAACCCGGTCGCTCTTTTGATTTTGGAAGAAATTAGATTCTCTTTATCAGTATACTCTTTCTTCTACACATCTGTCTCCAATTTATAATGGAGAATAGTTAGGATTCAAAAAAAAAAAGAATCAATGGTCCACTCATATCATAGGAGAACCCTTTCCCGCATCAGGCACTAATCTATTTTAACGTCTAATTAGATTGGGTAATCATTCAAATTAAGAACATAAGCTCGTTGCTTTTTGTTTTACCAGAATTGGAGCCATAGGACTCTATCCATTTATTCATTAGACCAAATTGTAAATGTGAATTTATTTTGTCCCTTTCAAAAAATCAACACAATATTTTGTAACGATCTAGTAAGGATAAATTCTTCTATTTGAATAAAAAAAAAAAGAGATTAATAAATCAATTTATATCTTATTACGACATGCTGTTTTTTCCTTCATTACCTTTCAGGATCAGTCGTGGTCTTATAGACTCTACCAATAGTCTGGACGAATTCGTTGCTTCATCCAAATGTGTAAAAGATCATAGTCGCACTTAAAAGCCGAGTACTCTACCATTGAGTTAGCAACCCGGAAAATCAAAAATATATCAAAATCAAAATATATAAATATATCAAAATATATATATATATATTAGTGTAGATACGTAGATACGATCGAAATGCAAAAATTGAATTGGATTGTACTGCGGAGGACTCCGTCAAAATCAAAACATTGAACTAGCAACAAATCGAAATGTAAAAGAAAGATTTGCTGATCAATTTGTAATTGTAACAAACATAAAAATATAAAAATGAGCGGATCGGATTAAAAAACAATAGATTCCCAATCCAATATAGATTTTCAAATTGACACCCATTTTTCTCTTGATCCGTTGTGTATGTTTTTTTGTTGTTAAGAAAATGCGTCTTGTATTACAATAAATCCAGCAAAACCCTCCCTCATTTGATTTAAGTGAAGGAAAGAACCAATATGGGGTAGGGATAAACGGATTTCTTTATCTACGATCGAATTATATTGGTTCAATACAACATTGTCAATATGAATGGAATATTGAGAAAATCCATTGTTTTTTTTTTCTAAAAAAAAAGCCTTGCGTTGGATTGGCATAAGAGAAATAAGAAATTTGAATGGAAAAATAAGGAAGGGATAGAGAAAAAATCTCGAGCTCATTCAATCAATAGAGATATCATAAGAAAAATGTATCCCGCCTTTGTCGGTAAATTCCGGGGAAATAATTACACAAAGATAGAGGCTAGTTACCCTCTATCTTTTTTTTTTACTTGATTTTTATTGAAATTTTCAAATTTGGAATGAAAATTGATAATTAACTCGAAGTTCCTTCTTTAAAGAATTCTGCCTTCCTTAAAATATCATGAACAGTTACTGTAGGTTGAGCGCCCTTTTTAAGGAAATATAGAATAACAGGAACGTTCAAATAAGTTTGATTCTTTATCGGATCGTAAAAACCCACTTTTCGAAGATCTCTTCCGTCTCTTCGGGATCGAACATCAATTGCAACGATTCGATAGATGGCTCATCGGGATAGATGTAGATAAACAATTCACCCCCCCTAGAAACGTATAGGAGGTTTTCTCCTCATACGGCTCGAGAAAAATGATTCTAATTTCTGTATTCTGTATATTTAAGTATTTAATAAGTATATAATTGGAAGCATATAATTGGCCCATGGATCTATAAAATCATAAATTAGAATATGATTTAAGTGGTTTTTTCTTATTCCTTACAGAAAAAGTAAATCTCAGTCGTACTCATAACTCAAGTTGAGTAATTCTGAAAGAGTTCGAGGGGAACTCCTTAGACATTTATTGAGCTGTCTCTAACCTCCTTTGTTTATCTCGTCTCGAATCTTTTTTGATTCTTCATTCTGATTCTGATACAATTGTTGAGACAATTGAAAATAGTGTTTCCTTGTTCCGGAATCCTTTATCTTTGCTTTGCGAAATCATTGGGTTTAGACATTACTTCGGTGATCCTTATTCCTTTCAAAACGGCAGCAACATACCTTTTGCGTTTTTTTACTTGTTTTAATTTGACCCTTTCGATTTCTATATTGAGGATATACTTACAAAGTTGGCCCAACTTATTAATTGTCACTAACCCTAGATTCTTCCCCCCGATAAATGAATCAATACTTTTACTTTTTCTGCTCGAGCTTCATCATGTACTATTGAAATTAGTACCTAACACAAATTAGGTTCCTAGTGGAATAGAACAAACTATGTCGAGCTGAGAGCATCTTCATTCTTATAGAAAATGGTGGATGTCAGAATCCACAGCCGATCATGTCCTTCAAGTCGCACGTTGCTTTCTACCACATCGTTTCAAACGAAGTTTTACCATAACATTTCTCTAATTTGATTTCGAACCAATATAAATTGATTCAATATAGAATGATGAATAGTCGTTGGGTCGAACGGTATATACCGCGGTACATAATACTATACTATATACATAATACTATAGTTCGGGACGACCAATCATGAAATGAAAGAGCCCATCTTTCTCGACCAAATAAGCTATAAACCTCAAAAGAAAAAGAAGGACCTTTAAGGTATTTAAAGTATTCCAAATCCCGGAACAAAATCATTTTCACTAAATAAGCTATTCCAATGACCTGGAAAGGTCGGAAGTTTCTCGACAATATCGATTTATCACACTTCTTTCGAGTACCAAAGATTCATATCATGAAAAATTCCGTAAAAATAGTTTAAAGAATCTCCGACTTCGGGTTATAGCCGGAAAACATATTTTCGTTCATGACTGAATTTGATCTCTAATTCAATCAACAAGTCGACGCACTCACAATGAATAACTCCCAATTTTTAGCAGATATCTCATTCACTAAAGAAAAGAGGTACAAATTTTCATCATGTTCAATTGAATTAGAAATTGTTTAATTTAAAACATAGATAGATTGGGAATAAAGTTTATTGGCTTTCATGGGCATGGAATAGAAAAGGTATCGTGTAAGGTAAGATTAAGGTCGTTATTCTTTCATCTGAAAAGAGAAAATCATACTCCTCTTATTCTTATTTTTTCGTATCTATCATATACAATATTTTTCCCGTAAGTAATCCATAAGTAATTCTGGATATTTAAGGAATTTCGGATTCTTTTTCACTTAACCGAATGATTGTTACTAAAATAGGACAATAACAATATAAAATAGGACAATAACAATACATAATATATAGACTTGTTCGTTCATTTATTCATTTATATTTATTAAGATTTTAGATTTTCTTTTTCTTTCACAATTTGATTTTGACTGTCAGATACAATGTGATTCCATTTGTCATTTCTGATTGAAACGATTTGGGACGGAAGGATTCGAACCTCCGAGTAACGGGACCAAAACCCGTTGCCTTACCGCTTGGCCACGCCCCATTTAGATTTCTATTCGACACTCATAAAGACTATTATTAGTTTTGGTTATTCATCAATTCCAGCCCAACCCAAATAAGATACATACGGGAAATCTTGTTGCTAGGATTCGACATGACACATGTCGATATAGAATAATCAAAAATTTATTGATCATTACATAAAATTCAATTAAAATATTGTATGAAAGTATAATTCCTTGTATTCTCGTTTAAGAATAGAAAAAGGGGATTTTTTTGACCTGCCCTTTTTATTTTGACCTTATATTTATATTAATATTATATAAATATAAAGTAACTCAATCAAAATCAAATTATCTAATCTACAAGAACCAAATTTTTGTTATGCTTAATATCTTTAGTTTAATCTGTATCTGTCTTAATTATGCCCTTTATTCAAGTAGTTTTTTCTTCGCCAAATTGCCCGAGGCTTATGCCTTTTTCAATCCAATCGTAGACGTTATGCCCATCATACCTTTATTCTTTTTTCTCTTAGCCTTTGTTTGGCAAGCCGCTGTAAGTTTTCGCTGAAATCTTTAATACTTTCCTAAATTCATGATTTTTTTGATCAAAAAAATGAAGAAAATTGGATAGTCTTACATTATATTATGAACCCTCGATTCAAAAAATCGAAATTTTGGATATTGAATAACCATAGTAATTAATTTGAATCCATTTATTTCCTTGTTCTGACTCTGACCTTCCAGTGAACAAAGATTTTATTAGGTCTTCCACAATACCTAATTGTAATTGTGGGGGTAACAAGAAAATTTTTCTAACGAAGGACCCAGAATCTTATTACAAATAAATTAGTGAAAATTTTTTTTTCTTGTGATTGTGAGGTGTCATGTTAAAATAGCATATGTGGTCCAAAAAAATTAGGTAATCCATTCCCATAAAAAAAAATCTTGGAGATTGTGTAATGCTTACTCTCAAACTCTTCGTTTATACAGTAGTGATATTCTTTGTTTCTCTCTTCATTTTCGGATTCTTATCTAATGATCCAGGGCGCAATCCTGGACGTGAGGAATAACCATAAGATCTTTTTTATTTTTCCTTTTTTTTTTTCTTATTTTTTTGATGATAAAATCTAATAAAATCTAAGGGATTGATTGATATTTTTTCGAATTTGAAAGTTTCAAGTGATTAGATAGAGCGGAGAGAGAGGGATTCGAACCCTCGGTACAAATAATTCGTACAACGGATTAGCAATCTGACGCTTTAGTCCACTCAGCCATCTCTCCAAATTCCAATTTGGAAAATTTTTCATGTGATGTGACACGTGAAGTTGAAGTAAAGATTGATCAAAAAAACCCCAGTTTTCTTTCCTTATTAGAAGGATAGAAAAATAACATATAACCAATATAAATATAAAAAAAAAGAGAATTAATTATATAAATAATAAAGAAATTCTATAATTATATTATATATCTTAATATATATTATATTTAATATATATTATATATATACATTAAGATATTAAGATATCTACAAATTTGATCCGCAATTCAATTTATATAATGATTCGAAAGAGATATCACCAATAGAAAAAATGCCTTATTGATTTTGTACAAAAGATTTATTCCCCCGGCCCAATTTAAGTACTGGAGTACTGGCCGGGCCATTACTTATTTTAGTTTCAATGAATCAATCATTCATGGATCAACCAATTCAATTATGATTTGATATCAAATCATAAATACTTGTTATTAAAGAAGCAATAAGGGCAATTTCCATCCCCATTTCTATGATGGAAGTTTCATCATTTCTTATTAATTTAACAATAAATTAATTTAACAATAAGAAATATTTTCTATTTTCTTCTTAAATGTTCTTTTTTTTATTCTTTATCTTTTTTTTATTCTTTATATAAAATAGAAATAAAAATTTACTTACTGGAAAAAGTGGACTAAAAAAACACATACACATACATATATTAATATTAAATAAAAAATAACCTCAACTATATCAACTATATAAATATATAAACATACATATTTTTCATATTGATTATTTATAATCAATTATAAATAGATCATTTACTTGTTCAATTATCAATTAAAAGAACAAGCTTTATTTGAACACTTGAGATCAATTGACCTAAATTCATAAGATCTGACAGTTTAAAGGAAAGTCGAAAAGAACTGTGTATACAGAATTGATCATTTGGATGATCCGGCTTCAATGACTCCTTCGGACCGGGACTTTCAGTAATGACTTCCCAGCAAACGAAAAGTATAATTATAACTTTTTATCTTATTTAAATAAGATAAGCTTTTTGCTATTCGCCTATTTTTTTGATCAAGTTTCCGGGGGGCAAAATACACGTAAACGCTATCATTTTCATGATTCTGATGCTATCTTAATTGTATCTCATCTCTTTGTTCGACAAATGTTCCTCCATTTATATACAATATATAAATTGTGGCGGGTATAGTTTAGTGGTAAAAGTGTGATTCGTTCTATTAACAACTTAAATAGTTAAGGGGTCTTTCGGTTTTTTCATATTCCGAATCAAAACTTTATTTCTTAAAAAGGTTTAATCCTTTACCTCTCAATGGCATATTTGAGGAAGAATATACATTCTCACGATTTGTATCCAAAGGTCAATTATAAATTGAATAAAGATCAAATTGGATTATGGAATCGTGAAGCATAATTTTTTTGCATTGGATCAACTCTTCCAATTGAATGAGTATGAGTCAAGGATACATGGATAAAGATACAAAAGTTTATTTCCAATCGTAACTAGATCTTCAATTTTTGTGTTGTAAAAGGGAGATTGAAGCTTTTAGCTAGAAAACGGTGGTTTTGGTTTACTAGAACCATCGACATATTGTTTCCGCTCGGTGGAAACCAAATTCTTTTCCTCAGGATCCTGTGAGTAGAAATAGGGAACGAAGAAACTAGACAGAGTTGATATAATTCTCCTCCTCTAGAGGGATCATCTAGAAAGCGAGTAGATTTAAATGAATTCAGATAAAAAAGCTGACATAGATGTTATGGATGTAATTTGATTTCTGGAAATACATCGATCTTCCATAAAGGAGCCGAATGAAAGAAAAATTTCATGTTCGGTTTTGAATT